ACTGCAACAACAGAAGAGGGGGAAGAGTGGATCGTAGATCATCAAATTCGCTCGAGGAAGGCGAAACGTATAGTTCTTTTTACGCAGGGTCCGGAGGAGGCAGAAAATGACGACCCTAGTATCAAAACTATGACGAAGCCTGATGAAATAGAAGAAGTGGATATGATAGATTATCCCTATGAAGCGGATTTTCGTCGAGACATAATCACAGGTTCTATGCGTGTTCAAAGACGTAAAACTCTTACGGGGAAAATGTTTCCCTTATATCCGTATTCCCCACTTTTTTTCGACAGAGTAGGATTTTCTTGGGATGTTCTTTTCGAACCATTCATATTATCAGTAATTGAGATTTCCGACCTAATACAAGACACTTTTAGGAAGGGTATAAAAGGAAGCGTAGCAAAAAGAATAAAGAGGTTGAAAAAAAAAAAAAAAATGTACATGGAGGAAAACAAAAGCTACGAAGAAATTCAAAAAGAAGTCAATGAAATGGAAAAGGGGCAGGACGGGCAGACGGAAATGGAACGAATAGAAAGGACACGAGAAAGAATATCAGACCTCTATGATATCCTTATTTATGCTCATGGAATAAGAGCTTTCATTTTACTACTTCAGTCGAGGCTTAGACAATTTATTGTATTACCTTCGTTGATACTAGCTAAAAATATTGTCCGTTTCTTATTACGCCAAGAGTCCGAGTGGGAGCAGGATAGAAGGGAAATGAATAGAGAAGTGTATGTTATATGCACCTATAATGGTATGCCAGTACTAGAACCAGGAAGAAACGGAATTTTTCCTAAAAACTGGGCCACAGAGGGGATACAAATAATGATACGATTTCCTTTCCGTCTGAAACTTTGGCACCGAGCTAAGATACGACCTTCTCGTAGTGATCCAAATCCAAAGCAGGAAAGTCCTGCTGCTTTTTTAACGATTTGGGGATTGGAAACTGACCGTCCTTTTGGTTCTCCTCTCGTAGGACTTGGTATTTTGTTTTGTTATTATTTTGGACCCCCTTTGAAAAAACTCCAAAAAGCAATTAGAAAGTGGAGTTTTCGAGGTCTAAAAAGTTTCAAAGAAAGAACAAAATTCTTGTTTCTAAAGGCCCAAAAAGAACAAAAAAAATGGAGAGAGGATTCGAGTGAAATAAAAAAAGATTCTATAAAAAATAATCAGATGATTCATGAATCATCCATTCAAACCCGATCTATGGATTGGACAAATTATTCACTGACAGAAATTAAAATGAAAGATCTGACTGATAGAACAAGCACAATCAGAAATCAAATAGAAAGAATTACAAAAGACAAGAAAAATGGATTTCGAACTCTAAAGAGAAATATTAGTCCTAACAAAACAAGTTATGGTGCTCAAAAATTAGCATCACTAAAAAATATTTTTCAGATATTAAAAAGAAGAAATGATCGATTAATCCGTAAATCACATTATTTTATAAAATGGATCGTGGAAAGGATATACACGGATATCCTTCTAGAGAGCTTTCCATATATCATTAATCGTCTTACTAATAGTCTTTATAGGCCCATGATCATTATAAAACTTTTTCGTAAATTCAAAAAAAAATATATTTTTGATACAAAAGAGAAAAAGATAATAGAGCGTATTTCAACTATACAAAAAAAACTTTCACCTTCTCGTATTCGTCATAAGATTCAGACGAAGTCGGGGGTTTCTTTTAAATTATCCCTCGTGTCACAGGCCTATGTATTTTACAAATTATCACAAACCCAGGTTATTAACTTGTATAAGTTAAGATCTGCCCTTAAATATGACGGAGCATCTTTATTTCTTAAGAATGAAATAAAGGATTATTTTCGAAGACAAGGAATAATTTCTTCCGAATTAAAGCATAATAACCTTCAGAATTCTGGAATGAATCAATGGAAAAATTGGTTAAAGAGTCATTATCCATACGATTTATATGAGCTAAAATGGTCTAAATTAGTACCGCAAAAATGGCGAAATATAGTCAATCAACATTGTAGGGTTGAAAATAAAAATTTAAGCAAACGGGATTCAGATGAATCTGAAAGAGAGGAAAAAGTTTCGTTATTGCTAAATAAAAACGATCAGTTTCAAAAAATGTATAGATATGATCTTTTAGCATATCAATCGATTTATTATGAAGATAAGAAGGACTCATATAATTACAATATACATAAACCGAATTTGGTTGATATGGGGGCGAGTATCCTTATTACTAATTTTATAAGAAAAGATTATTTTCTGTATATAAAAAATCCAGATAGAAAATATTTTGATACGAAAGATCTTTTTTATCTCAAAATGAATAAAGATAAAGAAATAAACCCATCCAATAAAAAGGGTTTCTTTTCTTTTTTTGATTGGATGGGAATGAATGAAGAAAGACTCAATCGTCCTGTATCGAAGCCGATACCTTGGTTATTCCCACAATTTGAGTTATTTTTTAATGTATATAAAATGAAACCGGGGTTTATACCAATTCATTCACTTATTTTTCATTTTAATGAAGATATTAGTAAAAAAAAAAATATCACTAAAAAAAAGGTGGGGGCTCTTATACTATCAAATGAAAAAGAAAAAAAATCTGTTGAATTAGAGAATCAAGAAGAAAAAAAAACCATAGGTCAAAGAGATCTCACGTCAGATGCCCAAAAACGAGGGAACCCTGAATCTGTTCTCTCAAACCAACAAAAATATATGGAAGAACTTTATACGAAATCAGATATGAAAATGGGTAGAACGAAAAATAAATCCAAAAGCATTTGGACTTGGGAAGTAGACTTAGATGCGTTCATGAAAGGATCTTTTGCTTTGCAATTGAAATGGCTGCTGAGTCCTTTGACTTTGGAATTATTCGATTATGCGCTGTCCGTACTTGAATGGGAAAAGGAAAGCAGAATGCCAACAAAGTTTGGGTTCGGCTTTATTAAGAAGGAGGAGTTAACTCTGGATCCAATGCTAATCCGGGATTTGAATCTTTCAAAAATCCTAAAAGAGGGAATATTTATTATCGAACCCGTTCGTATACCTGTAAAACATAATGTAGAATTTATTATGTATCAAACCATAAGGATTTCTTTGGTTCATGAGATAAAAAAAAATAAGAATAAACGAAGATACAGAGAAAATATGGATAAGAATCATTTTGATGAATCCCTTGCAAGACATCAAATGATGGCGAAAAATAGAAACAAAAATAATTATGATTTGCTTGTTCCTGAAAATATTTTCTCGTATAGACGGCGTAGAGAATTGAGAATTCTAAGTTGTTTCAATTCAAGGAATAGTAATTGTGTGGATAAAAATGAAGTATTTTGCAATGGGAACAAGGTAAAAACCTCTAGTCAATTTTTGGATGAAAGCAAAGATTTTGATAGAGATAAAATTCAATTAAAATTATTTCTTTGGCCCAATTATCGATTAGAAGATTTAGCTTGTATGAATCGCTATTGGTTTGATACTACTAATGGTAGTCGTTTCAGTATGTTAAGGATACATATGTATCCACGATTGCAAATTTATTGATGATCAAATTGTCTTATATATCCCCTACCATATATACCCTACCATATATATATTATATATCGGGTGGATAAATAGCTGCGCACATGCCCTGTCTTACATCCTTTTTTGATACATGAATACTAATTCAATGACGTTTAGATCATAAAATGAATCAATAAGGAAATAAGGATTGATTATTGTGTATACCAGATCAAAATACCTCGCATTATTATTACTGATCAGTAAAATTCATATTCGTAAAATAAAAATAGTAAATTAATAAAAAAATTGACGCATAAAAAAAATAAAAAAAAAGATACGAAGAAATGCGCCCCCCACCTACATACTTGAGACTTTCTCCTACAAGAAAACTTGTAACACCCAATCTATTTGGAATTCCATCAATTACTTGTCTGTCAAAAAAATGAACTAATTCGGACAATCCTCTTACACTGCGAATTATATATGTTGTATAAAAAGCATCTATGTACCCACGATAATGGGACCAATTATATATTAAATTTTGTATTTTGTCTGAAAAACCCCTTTTTGAATACCTTTTCCTAAATAAATTAATTAAGGCAAACTTTTGTAAGGCTGAATAAATAGGTTTATATAAAAAAGATGCTATAACTATTCCAGAATAAGCTATACTGACTGAAAAGGTTGCATTTGTTATAAATTCAGACCAATTAAAAGAATTTTGATTATTCCATTTTTGATGCAAAAGGTTTATAGATGGGATTAACCATTTGGACAATATATCCAGATCTATGCCTTCGTGATTTACTTGATTAAAAGGAATTCCTATGAAGCCAATGAATAAAGTAAAAAAAATCAATAAAATTAGCGGGAATAACATAGTATTGCCGGATTCGTGAGGATATGGCGAAATCTTTTTATTATCACAATTATAACTAATAAGAAAGGATCGTATAGTTTTTTTTTTTTTTACGTGTGGATTCTTAGAAACACGTTCGTTATTTTTTACTGGTACTAAAGTTACTAAATAAAAATTCTTGTTAATAGGTTTTAGTTCCTCTTGTCCCCATAAGGATAGTGAATAGAAACAACTACTTATTTTTCCATTGTAATTTTGAAAATTAACATTTAAATGACCCTCAAATGTAAGTAAATAGATGCGAAACATATAAAATGCAGTTAATGCTGCTGTAGCCCAGGATATGCTTGCGAAAATTGGTGAATACAACCAAGTATCATTAAGAATTTCATCTTTTGACCAAAAACAAGCAAGAGGTGGAATACCAGAAAGAGAAAGTGTACCTAAAAAAAAAGCACTTTTTGTAATTGGCGCGTGTTTTTTTAACCCCCCCATAAAAACCATATTATGGCTTTTCTCTGGAGAATACCCAACAATAGCTTCCATAGAATGAATAATGGAGCCAGATCCTAAAAACAATAAGGCTTTTGAATAAGCATGAGTAATCAAATGAAATAAAGCAGCTCTATATGACCCCATACCTAGAGCTAACATCATATACCCCAATTGAGACATTGTAGAATATGCTAAACTTCTCTTAATGTCTTTTTGAGAAAGAGCTAAAGTAGCCCCTAAAAGTACTGTTATTATTCCTATTAAAGCGATTAGATTGAGTATGGAGGGGATTACTGTCAAAATAGGAAAAAGACGGGCGACAAGAAAAATACCCGCTGCTACCATAGTAGCAGCATGTATAAGAGCCGAAATAGGAGTAGGCCCCTCCATAGCATCAGGTAACCATACATGAAGGGGAAATTGCGCGGATTTGGCAACTGCACCAGCAAATAATAAAAAAGTACATACAGTTCCAACTAAAAAATGGATTGCATTATTTGAAATCGAGGTATTGAATATTTCGAAGAGATCTCGAAATTCGAAACTGCCCGTTAGCCAATAAAGACCTAAAATTCCTAATAATAAACCAAAATCCCCTACACGATTTGTCACAAACGCTTTTTGACAAGCAGTTGCTGCAATAGGTCGTGTAAACCAAAAACCTATTAATAGATACGAACACATTCCGACTAATTCCCAAAAAATATAAATTTGTATTAAATTCGAACTAGTAACTAAGCCAAGCATAGAAGTATTGAAAAAACTCAGATAAGCAAAGAATCTTAAATATCCTTGATCATGAGACATATAATTGTCACTAAAAATCAGAACTAGAATACCAACCGTAGTTATTAACATTAACATAATAGAAGTAAGTGGATCAACCAAGTAACCGAACTCTAAATAAAAATCATTATTGATTGTCCAAGACCATACGGATTGATAGATGTAATTGCTATTTATTTGTTGAATAGACAATTTCATGGAAAAAAGCATAACTAGACTTAATAATGAAATACTAGGAAAAGCCCACATACGACGAAGATTTTTTGTTGTTGTCGGAAAAATAAGAAGTCCCACTCCTATTAACAAAGGAATTGTAAGTGGAATAAAAGGTATGATCCATGCATATTGGTAGATATGTTCCATAATAAATAAAATTTGATTTTCGATTCACTGGCTCTTACCTCTTTTAAAAAAGGTCAATAAAAAAACTAATTAAGATATGCAAGAATAGAATTTTATTTATGTTCGAAATAGAAATTCTTAGAATAAGCATTTTCTTAAGCCAAGGACTTTACTTTGGATTTTACATAACATAAACTAAAAAAAATAATGTCCACTTTCATTTAACTTTAATTAAATTAAATAACGAGTCTCATTTCAATTTTTAAGTTACACAAAAAAAAATAGATGTCTTTCACATTCAACCCTAACAAGTTATATTCGTTTTAAAATGGCAGTTCCAAAAAAGCGTACTTCAATTTCCAAAAAGCGTATTCGTAAAACTATTTGGAAAAGAAAAGGATATTCGGTAGCATTAAAAGCTTTGTCATTAGCAAAATCTCTTTCTACCGGTAATTCTAAAAGTTTTTTTATACGAAAAATAAGTAATCAAATCTTAGATAAATCGGAATAGATCTGACTCCAAAAAATTTCTTTTAGAATTCTTTACTTTATAATAAATATTCATTAACATTAACATAAATATGCTTGATCAACATGAAATAGACTTTGCTACCCTCTTTATGATATGTAGACTAAACATATGTCAGCCTGTATACTCAAAAATGGTACTTTTTTTTGAAAACTAGAAAATTTTACTCCCCTTCTTTTTTGAGTCTAGTTTATTATGTATGTATGTATGGGATGGGGATTCTTAGTTTCCCCATCAACTGACCGATACCAATACCTAATAGCAAAGAAAAGGGTTTATATTCATGTTTATCTTCAGGTAATACCACAAAAAATATTACGATAAACAGATAAAAAATGCATTATTACTCATTATTACTCTATTACGACTCTATTACGACTCTCTTAAGATAAGAAAAAGCTTTAAGTCCCCTCTCTGGCTTGAGTGCGTATTTTTTTAGGCGAAATAGTTAAATTTTAAGAAAAAAGTTTTCTATTTTCTAAAAACAAACATCCTAATTGAATTAACTCTTTCAATCTCGACGATTAAAGAGAAATACGCTAGTATGATTTCAAACAAGCCGCTATGGTGAAATTGGTAGACACGCTGCTCTTAGGAAGCAGTGCTAGAGCATCTCGGTTCGAGTCCGAGTAGCGGCACAGCATTTTCGAAATTACAAAACCAAATAAAAAAGTTCTCGAATGAATAATAATTTATCACACTGAACACTGAATTTAGAGTTCATGATTTGGAATTGAGGGATCTCTTTTATTTTATATTTTATATATTCTTATGATATTTTTTACTTTCGAGCATCTTTTCAATCATATTTCCTTTTCGATCGTTTCAATTGTAATTACAGTTTATTTAATGACTTTAGTAGGCAGTGAAATAGTAGAATTAGATAATTCATTAGAAAAGGGTATGGTACTTACTTTTTTCTTTATAACAGCATTATTAGGCCTTCGTTGGGTTTATTCGGGGCATTTCCCGTTAAGTAATTTATATGAATCCTTAATCTTTCTTTCGTGGAATTTTTATATTATTGATATGATTCCTTATTTTAAATTAAAAAAAAAAAAATTAAGTGCAATAACAGCGCCCGGTGCTCTTTTTACTCAAAGCTTTGCTACTTCGAGCTTTTTAGCTCAAATGAAGCAATCCACAATATTAGTACCCGCTCTCCAATCTCAGTGGTTAATGATGCATGTAAGCCTGATGATATTGGCTTATGCAGCCCTATTATGTGGATCATTATTATCAGCAGCCCTTCTAGTCATTACATTTCAAAACAATATAAGTCCTTTTGTTAAAAAAAAACTTTTATTAAATGAGTCTTTGTTCTTCGGGAAGATTAAATACATGAATGAAGAACATAACATTTTTAAAAGCCCTTATCTTTTTTCTCTTAGGAATTATTATAGGTCTCAGTTAATTGAACAATTAGATTATTGGAGTTCCCGTGTTATTAGTCTAGGATTTGTCTTTTTAACCATAGGTATTCTTTCCGGAGCAGTATGGGCTAATGAAGCATGGGGATCGTATTGGAATTGGGACCCAAAGGAAACGTGGGCATTTATTACTTGGACAATATTCGCGATTTATTTACATATTAAAACAAATATAAATTTGAAAAATGAAAACTCTGCAATTGTGGCTTCTATAGGATTTCTTATAATTTGGATATGCTATTTTGGGGTCAATCTATTAGGAATAGGATTACATAATTATGGTTCATTTATAGTCAAAAATTGAAGAAAGAATTTAACCGAAAGAATACAACCACAAGACAGGGTATATTCCATATACATCTAAAAAAAAGCAAGCCGCATCGAGAACCATTTCAATCAAGTAGTATAGTGATTCAAATGGTTCTCACAAACGTAAAACTATTCGATTAAAATTTTAATTCATTTTTTTTGTGTTACATAAAAAAGTTTTTTTTAATTAAAACTAGCGATAAAAAAAATTAGATAAGATAGATTCTACCTTCTCAACCGATAGTGATATAACGAAATCGGGATAAAGGCCAATACTTATTACTGGTAGAAAGATAGCGAGTGAAACAAATAACTCTCGTGGACCAGAATCAAAAACGGCGAAGTTTGCACTATTTAAAAACTTATATCCATAGAACATTTGGCGTAACATAGATAATAAATAAATAGGAGTTAATATCATTCCAATTGCCATGCCAAAAGTAATGAGGACTTTTGACATTAAAAAAATTTTTTGACTGGTAATTATGCCAAAAAATACTAGTAATTCGGCAAAAAAACCACTCATGCCTGGTAACGCAAGGGAAGCCATCGAAAAAGTACTAAAGAGTGTGAATATTTTTGGCATTGAAAGAGCTATTCCTCCAATTTCGTCGAGATAAACAAGACGTATTCTATCATAACTCGTTCCTGCTAGGAAAAAAAGTGCCGCACCAATAAATCCATGAGAGACTATTTGTAAAATGGCTCCATTGAATCCCGTATCAGTTATAGAACTAATTCCGATAATTATGAAACCCATATGCGATACAGAGGAATATGCTATTCTTTTTTTTAAATTACGTTGCCCCGTAGATGCTGAAGCTGCATAGATTATTTGTATTGTGCCTACTATCATCAACCAAGGAGAAAATATAGAATGCGCGTGCGGTAATAATTCCATGTTTATACGAGCCAATCCATATGCTCCCATTTTTAGTAGGATTCCAGCCAAAAGCATACAAGTACTGTAATGCGCTTCTCCATGTGTATCCGGTAACCATGTATGTAGAGGTATAATCGGTAATTTGACAGCAAAAGCAATAAGAAATCCAATATAAAATATTATTTCTAATCCCACAGGATACGATTGATTAGTTAACGTTTCAAAATTTAATGTTGGTTCATTCGAACCATATAACCCGATACCCAACACTCCCAGTAATAGAAAAACGGAACCCCCGGCCGTGTACAAAATAAACTTTGTAGCTGAATAGAGACGTTTCTTTCCGCCCCACATGGATAAAAGGAGATAAACGGGAATTAATTCTAATTCCCACATTAGAAAAAACAGTAAAAGGTCTCGAGAAGAAAATAACCCTATTTGACCACTATACATTGTTAACATCAAGAAATGGAATAATCGGGAATCCCGAGTAATCGGCCAAGCCGCTAAAGTAGCTAAAGTTGTGATGAATCCCGTCAGTAAAATGGGTCCGATAGAAAGCCCATCTATTCCCAATCTCCAGTGGAAATCCAAAAAGTTAATCCAATTATAATCTTCGGCTAGTTGGATTAATGGATCGTCTGGCTGGAAATGATAACAGAACACATAGATTGTTAGTAGGAATTCGATTATACATATACACATGGTATACCATCTAATTACCTTATTGCCCCTATGAGGGAGAAAGAAAATTAATGAACTCGCAAATATAGGTAAAACTACAATTAAGGTTAACCAAGGAAAATCATTCGTGATAAAGACAAAATACATTTGGACGAAAAACCCGTACTCGAATAAGAAAAAAATACGATATATTTGAATTTTATTTCGAGCTCGGGCTTTTGTCGGTAAACAAAAATAGACACGATTCAGGTGGAGTTTTCTGGAACGTATTAATAAGCTAGACCCATACTGCGAGTTGTTTCATGCCATAAATAAACTCGAATACTCAAAAAATCGGTCGGACAGGCGGATTCACATCTCTTACAACCAACACAATCCTCGGTTCGTGGGGCGGAAGCTATTTGTTTAGCTTTACACCCGTCCCAAGGTATCATTTCTAATACATCTGTGGGGCAAGCTCGGACACATTGAGTACATCCTATACATGTATCATAAATCTTTACTGAATGTGACATTGGATCTCTACCTTTTTTTGAATCTCATTAATTTGCGATCTAGTCTAACCCTTTATTATATGTAAATTATGTAAATGAATTTTACATATTTTAAGACCAGACGAGTCGATAATTCACCAGAATTTATCGAATCAACTTAGTTCTGGGTCGGTTTAGAAAAGAGGTATAAAATGCTTTGATTTTTTACATTTGTTTTGAGTTGAAAACTATTCCAATTTTTCGAATAATAAAAATTGGAATACTACTTATTTAACAAATTTGATTGATTAATACGAGTTGATTTTCTGTTACGATAAATTGCTGAAACAATAGCTGGTCCAATAGCTGCTTCAGCGGCTGCAATCGCTATAACAAAAATGGAGAAAATATTTCCTTTTAGTTGACGACTATCAAAAAAGTCAGAAAATGTTACGAAATTTAGATTAACCGCATTCAATATAAGTTCAAGGCACATAAGAGCTCTAACTAAATTTTGACTTGTAATTAATCCATAGATCCCAAGAGAAAATAAATAGGCACTCAAAACAAGTACATGTTCGAGCATCATTGAGCAACTCCTTATCAATCTTTATTTATTTCATTTAAATATGAATAACAATTTCATTCACTCGAACAAATACATAGCAAAGAAATATGTTTAGTAATAGAGTGATATTTCTATATTTTTTTTTTATTATACACCAATTCCAATAGAATTTAGTGGATACGATAAAACAGAAGAAAGTTTTGTTTGAAGTGATGCTTTTATTTGCATTTTATTGACGAGCCATGGCAATTGCGCCTATCAAAGCCACTAAAAGAATTATTGAAATGAGTTCAAATGGTAAAAAAAATTCTGTTGATAAATGAATTCCGATTTGTTGACTATTATTTATCAAATCTTGTTCTATAATCTGGTTTAATTTTGTAGTCCAAACAATTCCATACCATGACGTATTTAAAATAGTACTAATTAATAAAACAAAAATACTGGTACAAACTAACAAAGTAATTCCGTCCCCAAGAGTCCAAAGACGAAAATCTTTATCATATTCTAATCCATTGATGAACATTACAGCAAATATGATTAAAACATTTATAGCTCCGACGTAAATAAGAAGTTGTGCAGAAGCTACAAACTGAGAGTTTGCTAGCATATAGAATAAAGATATACAAACAAGAACCAATCCCAGCGAAAAGGCAGAAAAAATGGGATTGGTAAATAATATCACTCCTAGGCCTCCTAAGATAAGACCTAATCCCAGAAAAAATAAAAGAAAATCATGTATTGGTCCAGGTAAATCCATTAGATTAAAAAAGATATAAAAATCGGACTCTTTCATGATCTTATTGAACTGACCAGGAGAAAAGAAGTTAAGTTGATCCATTTAGGACACGTTCCTAGTTGAATGCAGTTCTAATATATGCGACTTAGTGTCGGTACAGTTAGTCGAACAATCACATTCTTTATCTGAAAGGCTAGTTCAAATCTAGTTGAAATTATTACATAAAAAAATTACAAGTAAATCTTCAATTTTCCTAAACCAACCAGATGAATAGTTTTTTAGTTGCCAAAGAAAAAAGTGTTCATGAATCAAGGTATTTCTTTTTTATTTAATTGGGACCACTTTAAGATAGTTTTAATTGTGTAATCGTCAATTGTTGATATTGGTAAACGGCCTAAAGCAATTTGATTGTAATTTAATTCATGACGATCATACGTAGAAAGCTCATATTCTTCAGTCATTGATAAACAATTTGTTGGGCAATACTCAACGCAATTGCCGCAAAAAATACAGATTCCAAAATCAATACTGTAATTAAGTAACCGTTTCTTTCGAATCTCAGTTTCTAATTTCCAATCTACAACAGGTAGATCTATAGGACATACCCGAACACATACCTCACAAGCAATGCATTTATCAAATTCAAAGTGGATTCGGCCACGAAAGCGTTCTGAGGCGATCAATTTTTCATAAGGGTATTGAATAGTTACAGGTAAACGATTCGCGTGAGATAAGGTAATCAAAAAACCTTGACCTATGTACCTAGTCGCTCGCACTGTTTGTTGACCATAATTAAGGAACCCAGTTACCATAGGGAACATATCCTAAATATCGATAATTTTTTTTGTTTCTTTCTCTTGTTGGGTACAAGTTATCAATCTAGTTACTCGGGAATACAAAATATTCTATTTTGCTTAGATTATAATGAAAAGAGTTGGGAAGAGGTTGTTAATAATAAATTACCTAAAGAAATAGGTAAAAGAAATTTCCATCCAAGATTTAATAGCTGGTCCATTCTCAGTCGAGGTAATGTCCATCGTGTTGTGATAGAAATGAATAAGAACAAAAAGGTTTTCGCTAGTGTAATGAAAATACTAATTGCTGTTCCAAAGACTCCATCCCTTGCATTTATTTCAAAAAGGTTAGGAATGGGTATGTCCGAAATAGAAAAATTCCAGCCTCCCAAGTAAAGAACTGTTACAAATAAGGAGGACACTAGTAAATTTAGATAGGAAGCAACGTAAAATAAACCAAATTTAATACCCGAATATTCTGTTTGATAACCTGCTACTAATTCTTCCTCTGCTTCTGGTAAATCAAAAGGTAATCTTTCACATTCAGCTAGAGAAGAAATTATAAAAACAAGAAATCCTATCGGTTGACGCCACAAATTCCACCCCCAAAAGCCATATTTTGACTGTGCTTCAACTATATCAACTGTACTTAAACTATTAGATAATTCTAGTCGGTGATAAGATCACTGTTATCATCGCTATTACAGAACCGTACATGAGATTTTCACCTCATACGGCTCCTCGAGGGTCCCACAAAAATCTAAGGACTAATTCAATTTCAATATTCTTTAATCTTGGTATTTTTTTAGTATAGCTAAAGTCAAAAGTAATTGAAAGATCCCTAATTAGACCAACGGAATTCTGTCTGCTATACTCAAGGGCTTCAGAATTGATCTCATCCTTTACTTTTTTTATTGATACTTACTTAATTTAAACTCTGAGAAAAATTCTCATTTTAGTAATATTAAGAGATATTTCACACTATACCGTTTTATTATGAAATGAAAATAAATAGACATTAAAATTAAGCATGGCATAAGGTGTCGCTTTCTTAATACAGCTATAGGACAACAAAGAATAATAAAAAATTTTGTAATCTTTTTTTTTAGCAAAAAAAGAAGGAAAGGATTACTTTGTTCCTGATAGTTATTCACTTTATGGGCGGATAGCAGCATACTCTGGATCGGAATTCTGGGGAGTATTACTTAATAATTTCTACGAATTTTAAGCCCCAAGTAGTATTTCATTTATGTGGAATTTTTTTCCAATAACGTAAAAAATCTCTATTACGAATCCTTTGTGTACCTTGGTGTTCCTAACTATCCATTTAACTTTGCTAAATTTCTTCAACAATCCTCCGTGTCAGGTATACATACAAACAATAGTATGAACTCCAAAGAATGGATTTGTTTAACCCGCTTCAAGCCATGATAATAAATCAACCAGTCTTGGGGTAAATAGTTTTTCTTTCCTGTTTTTATTTATTTAGCTTAACTATTATCTTTAGCGTAATTCTTGTACATAGGAAATGAGACTTAATTTTTTTACTGCGAATTTCGAAGCTGTTTTCTTTCACTCATTTAACTATCTGGTTTAGTTCCTCAACTTTAAGGTTGAATAAAAAAAATTGAATAGATAACTTTTTTTAGTGCATTCTTCGAAAACTCTCGAATTAAGATTTATGCCTCAACGAATCACACGTAGAGATATTGATAACACACAAAGAGTTAAGGGTATTTCATAACTAATGGATTGGGCAGCAGCCCGTAGACCACCTAAAAAGGAATATTTATTATTTGATCCATATCCTGACATAAGAAGCCCAATGGGAGCAATACTTGAAATTGCGATCCATAAGAAAACACCATTACTGAGATCCACTAGAATAAATCGATAACTAAACGGAATTACTGAATAACTTAGTAGAATTGATATGACTGCTATTGAGGGCCCAATACTAAATAAACCCTTATCTCCTCTTGATGGAAGAAGGTTCTCTTTAAAAAGTAGTTTTATTCCGTCAGCTAGAGCTTGAAGAATTCCCAAGGGACCCGTATATTCAGGTCCAATACGTTGTTGTATCCCTGCGGATATTTCTCTCTCTAACCACACAATTACTAGTACACCTATAGTTATTCCAAAAATAAGAATAAAAATAGGTATAAGCATCCATATAGTCCCATAGACTTCTTTTAAGGAGTCCAAGATAGAAAAAGAATGGATAGCTTGTACTCCTGTTGTATCAATTATCATTTTAACGATCAATTTCTCCCATAATGATATCTATGCTACCTAGTATTGTCATAATATCCGCCAATTTCATTCTTTTAACTAACTGAGGAAGAATTTGCAAATTGATGAAACCCGGCGGGCGAATTTTCCATCTCCACGGAAAAGCACTCTGATCTCCTATCAAAAAAATCCCCAATTCTCCCTTTGGGGCCTCCATTCTTACATAAAGTTCTTGTTTCGATAACTCAGAAGTAGGAGATGGCTTTTTACTAATGAATCGATATTCAAAATTATTCCACTCAGGATCTCTTACTCTATCCAAATTAAAGCGTCGGCTTTCCAAATTCTCATAGGGACCCCCTGGAATTCCTTCTAGAGCTTGCTGGATAATGTTGACAGATTCCACCATTTCTCCAATTCGGATTAAATAACGAGCCAACGAATCGCCCTCCTTCTGCCATTGTACTTCCCAATCAAATTCTTCATAACATTCATAATTATCCACTTTACGAAGATCCCATTCTATTCCGGAAGCCCGTAACATTGGTCCTGACAACCCCCAATTTAGTGCCTCTTCCCCGCTAATAATGCCCACCCCTTCAACTCGTTCCAAAAAAATAGGATTTCGCGTAATAAGTTTTTGATATTCAACAATTGCTGTTAAAAAATACTCACAGAAATCCAAACATTTATCTATCCAACCGTAAGGTAGATCTGCAGCGACTCCTCCGATACGAAAATAATTATGCATCATTCTCATACCAGTGGCAGCTTCGAATAGATCATATATCAATTCTCTTTCTCTGAAAATGTAGAAGAAAGGGGTTTGTGCACCAATATCCGCCATAAAAGGTCCAAGCCATAGCAAATGAGAAGCTATACGACTTAACTCCAACATAATAACTCGTATATAGCTAGCCCTTTTAGGTACTTGAATATTTCCTAATTGTTCTGGTGCATTTATAGTTATTGCTTCTGTGAACATAGTAGCTAAATAATCCCAACGTGTTACATAAGGCAAATATTGTATAATTGTTCGATTTTCTGCAATTTTTTCCATCCCTCTGTGTAAATAACCCAGAACCGGTTCACAGTCAATAACATCTTCACCATCTAAAGTAACAATGAGTCGCAGAACACCATGCATTGATGGATGGTGAGGTCCCATATTGACTATCATCAGATCTTTTCTTGTAATTGGTCCGGTCATAAGTTTTTTCCGTATTTCTTCTTCCATGAATTGCTGAAAACTAAAAAAAGTTCATCCAATTTTATTGAAAATCGAATAAATAAAAGAATTGTTCAAATGAAAATTAACGTTTTTTTATCTCTCGAATATTCAACTGGTTGATTAATTCTTTATAACGTACGCTATTTTTTTTAAAAAAAAAAGCCAAAAGACGTTGACGTTTTCCTAAAACCTTCCGTAGACCCCTCTGAGATGAATAGTCTTTTTTGTGGAATTTCAAATGTGAGCTAAGTCTTCGTATCTTATTGGTAAAAGAAAGAACTTGAAATTCCACAGACCCTGTCTTTTCCTTTGGTGAAATAACTGACATTAATGCATTTTTTGTCATAAGAAATCTAGATAAATATATATATTCGTCAATTTTTTTATTAATTTACTATTTTTATTTTACGAATATGAATTTTACTGATCAGTAATAATAATGCGAGGTATTTTGATCTGGTATACACAATAATCAATCCTTATTTCCTTATTGATTCATTTTATGATCTAAACGTCATTGAATTAGTATTCATGTATCAAAAAAGGATGTAAGACAGGGCATGTGCGCAGCTATTTATCCACCCGATATATAATATATATATGGTAGGGTATATATGGTAGGGGATATATAAGACAATTTGATCATCAATAAATTTGCAATCGTGGATACATATGTATCCTTAACATACTGAAACGACTACCATTAGTAGTATCAAACCAATAGCGATTCATACAAGCTAAATCTTCTAATCGATAATTGGGCCAAAGAAATAATTTTAATTGAATTTTATCTCTATCAAAATCTTTGCTTTCATCCAAAAATTGACTAGAGGTTTTTACCTTGTTCCCATTGCAAAATACTTCATTTTTATCCACACAATTACTATTCCTTGAATTGAAACAACTTAGAATTCTCAATTCTCTACGCCGTCTATACGAGAAAATATTTTCAGGAACAAGCAAATCATAATTATTTTTGTTTCTATTTTTCGCCATCATTTGATGTCTTGCAAGGGATTCATCAAAATGATTCTTATCCATATTTTCTCTGTATCTTCGTTTATTCTTATTTTTTTTTATCTCATGAACCAAAGAAATCCTTATGGTTTGATACATAATAAATTCTACATTATGTTTTACAGGTATACGAACGGGTTCGATAATAAATATTCCCTCTTTTAGGATTTTTGAAAGATTCAAATCCCGGATTAGCATTGGATCCAGAGTTAACTCCTCCTTCTTAATAAAGCCGAACCCAAACTTTGTTGGCATTCTGCTTTCCTTTTCCCATTCAAGTACGGACAGCGCATAATCGAATAATTCCAAAGTCAAAGGACTCAGCAGCCATTTCAATTGCAAAGCAAAAGATCCTTTCATGAACGCATCTAAGTCTACTTCCCAAGTCCAAATGCTTTTGGATTTATTTTTCGTTCTACCCATTTTCATATCTGATTTCGTATAAAGTTCTTCCATATATTTTTGTTGGTTTGAGAGAACAGATTCAGGGTTCCCTCGTTTTTGGGCATCTGACGTGAGATCTCTTTGACCTATGGTTTTTTTTTCTTCTTGATTCTCTAATTCAACAGATTTTTTTTCTTTTTCATTTGATAGTATAAGAGCCCCCACCTTTTTTTTAGTGATATTTTTTTTTTTACTAATATCTTCATTAAAATGAAAAATAAGTGAATGAATTGGTATAAACCCCGGTTTCATTTTATATACATTAAAAAATAACTCAAATTGTGGGAATAACCAAGGTATCGGCTTCGATACAGGACGATTGAGTCTTTCTTCATTCATTCCCATCCAATCAAAAAAAGAAAAGAAACCCTTTTTATTGGATGGGTTTATTTCTTTATCTTTATTCATTTTGAGATAAAAAAGATCTTTCGTATCAAAATATTTTCTATCTGGATTTTTTATATACAGAAAATAATCTTTTCTTATAAAATTAGTAATAAGGATACTCGCCCCCATATCAACCAAATTCGGTTTATGTATATTGTAATTATATGAGTCCTTCTTATCTTCATAATAAATCGATTGATATGCTAAAAGATCATATCTATACATTTTTTGAAACTGATCGTTTTTATTTAGCAATAACGAAACTTTTTCCTCTCTTTCAGATTCATCTGAATCCCGTTTGCTTAAATTTTTATTTTCAACCCTACAATGTTGATTGACTATATTTCGCCATTTTTGCGGTACTAATTTAGACCATTTTAGCTCATATAAATCGTATGGATAATGACTCTTTAACCAATTTTTCCATTGATTCATTCCAGAATTCTGAAGGTTATTATGCTTTAATTCGGAAGAAATTATTCCTTGTCTTCGAAAATAATCCTTTATTTCATTCTTAAGAAATAAAGATGCTCCGTCATATTTAAGGGCAGATCTTAACTTATACAAGTTAATAACCTGGGTTTGTGATAATTTGTAAAATACATAGGCCTGTGACACGAGGGATAATTTAAAAGAAACCCCCGACTTCGTCTGAATCTTATGACGAATACGAGAAGGTGAAAGTTTTTTTTGTATAGTTGAAATACGCTCTATTATCTTTTTCTCTTTTGTATCAAAAATATATTTTTTTTTGAATTTACGAAAAAGTTTTATAATGATCATGGGCCTATAAAGACTATTAGTAAGACGATTAATGATATATGGAAAGCTCTCTAGAAGGATATCCGTGTATATCCTTTCCACGATCCATTTTATAAAATAATGTGATTTACGGATTAATCGATCATTTCTTCTTTTTAATATCTGAAAAATATTTTTTAGTGATGCTAATTTTTGAGCACCATAACTTGTTTTGTTAGGACTAATATTTCTCTTTAGAGTTCGAAATCCATTTTTCTTGTCTTTTGTAATTCTTTCTATTTGATTTCTGATTGTGCTTGTTCTATCAGTCAGATCTTTCATTTTAATTTCTGTCAGTGAATAATTTGTCCAATCCATAGATCGGGTTTGAATGGATGATTCATGAATCATCTGATTATTTTTTATAGAATCTTTTTTTATTTCACTCGAATCCTCTCTCCATTTTTTTTGTTCTTTTTGGGCCTTTAGAAACAAGAATTTTGTTCTTTCTTTGAAACTTTTTAGACCTCGAAAACTCCACTTTCTAATTGCTTTTTGGAGTTTTTTCAAAGGGGGTCCAAAATAATAACAAAACAAAATACCAAGTCCTACGAGAGGAGAACCAAAAGGACGGTCAGTTTCCAATCCCCAAATCGTTAAAAAAGCAGCAGGACTTTCCTGCTTTGGATTTGGATCACTACGAGAAGGTCGTATCTTAGCTCGGTGCCAAAGTTTCAGACGGAAAGGAAATCGTATCATTATTTGTATCCCCTCTGTGGCCCAGTTTTTAGGAAAAATTCCGTTTCTTCCTGGTTCTAGTACTGGCATACCATTATAGGTGCATATAACATACACTTCTCTATTCATTTCCCTTCTATCCTGCTCCCACTCGGACTCTTGGCGTAATAAGAAACGGACAATATTTTTAGCTAGTATCAACGAAGGTAATACAATAAATTGTCTAAGCCTCGACTGAAGTAGTAAAATGAAAGCTCTTATTCCATGAGCATAAATAAGGATATCATAGAGGTCTGATATTCTTTCTCGTGTCCTTTCTATTCGTTCCATTTCCGTCTGCCCGTCCTGCCCCTTTTCCATTTCATTGACTTCTTTTTGAATTTCTTCGTAGCTTTTGTTTTCCTCCATGTACATTTTTTTTTTTTTTTTCAACCTCTTTATTCTTTTTGCTACGCTTCCTTTTATACCCTTCCTAAAAGTGTCTTGTATTAGGTCGGAAATCTCAATTACTGATAATATGAATGGTTCGAAAAGAACATCCCAAGAAAATCCTACTCTGTCGAAAAAAAGTGGGGAATACGGATATAAGGGAAACATTTTCCCCGTAAGAGTTTTACGTCTTTGAACACGCATAGAACCTGTGATTATGTCTCGACGAAAATCCGCTTCATAGGGATAATCTATCATATCCACTTCTTCTATTTCATCAGGCTTCGTCATAGTTTTGATACTAGGGTCGTCATTTTCTGCCTCCTCCGGACCCTGCGTAAAAAGAACTATACGTTTCGCCTTCCTCGAGCGAATTTGATGATCTACGATCCACTCTT